TGTCGGAATTATTGTTAATAAAATAGTGGCTATAATTGAAAAGGTCTTATCAATAAAATTTCCATTGATCCGCGGTCTAGGCATAGGCAGCAATTTGAAAATTCTTAGCGTTCCTTCTCTCTCATGGAAACCGGATCCCACAATGAAAAGAATAGTACAGTACAAAATAACATAAAAATAGGGTCAGTCAAAATAATATATATATAGATGTACCGTCGATTCAACGATTTACTCGTGAAATTAGTCCTTTTGACAGGAATTGCTAAGAACTAAAACCAAAAGAGTGCAACTGGATTCGAGGTTATTCTCATGGAAGTGTATAACCAACGAAGGAAACGATGCCGATGCCATTGAAGTTCCCTAGTAGCAGAACCCACGAAATTTTGATGGAACTCGGATCCAACGCGGCAAAAGGCTCGAATATCTATGATGCGAAGAAAATAACCGTCTATTTGATTTTGTCTTGTATACAGGGCGAGGATACGAGAGACAATCCAAATCGCAAAACAATTCCATAGAAAAGATCGTTTCGTTTTAGTAATTTGTACTCGATCTATGGCCTAGGGGTTTGTTGTTGCTAACTCGGGACCTGGATTGGAAAGGAGTTTGCGACGTCTTAGGGTATCGAATTTTCACTCGAACGCTAATCTAAAGAGATCCCTGCATCCACCTCTCTCAAATCTAGATCCTTCAATGGGTTGATTTGGTCAAATTTTATATTTCGTGATTGAAGTGGGAAGAAAGGGATATACCACCAACGAAGAGAAACTTGTTTTGGCAAACAGGAATAGGTAACCGTTGTCGCAAGGACAGCAATTTCCGCTGTATCTCCGGAGCCTTGAAGGAAAGATATTTCGTTAACTTGGAGGAACCATTTTCTATTTTGATAGCTTTTTATCCTTAGAGGTGATTTGTCGGACCTACCCAAATAATTCCGATAAATGACTCGAAATTCCCTCGCTTTTTGGGATCCTTATGGAGGAAAGATGGCCGAGTGGTTCAAGGCGTAGCATTGGAACTGCTATGTAGGCTTTTGTTTACCGAGGGTTCGAATCCCTCTCTTTCCGTACCTTCACCCAACGTACCTAACCACAATAGATCAAAAAAGAATCGATATCAGTCTTCCAGACAGTTAGACCGTTTTTTGATATCAATTCTATATTCCTAATGGCGGTGGCACGGAAAAGACTGGAAACAAAGGGGGAGGTACGGAAAGAAAATCGCTCGCTCTTTTCGTTCGGATTAAGCCTGACGCGAATAATATTCTACAACTCGCGATTCCTTTATTTCCAACCCGACCCCGTTACGATCTATTATTTGATTGACTAATCCTTGATATTGAACTCGGTCAAGAGTTAAATGGGGTGGTACGTTTTTGGGAGGAAAGGAATCGAGAGAATTTTGAATCAGAACTTTCGATTTTTCACCATCCTTTGCCGTAATAGTATCTAGGGGTTTGCAGCGATAACTTGGTATGTCTACGATCCGACCATTTACTAAAATATGTCGATGGTTAACTAATTGGCGAGCTCCCGGAATAGTCCGAGCCATACCTAACCGAAAAAGAATGTTATCCAAGCGCATTTCAAGTAATTGTAGCAAAACCTGCCCTGTTGGACCTTTGGCTTTTCTAGCAATACGAACGTATTTAAGTAATTGGCGTTCTGTAAGACCATAATGAAAACGCAATTTTTGTTTTTCGTGTAAGCGAATACGATATATGGGTTCTTCCCAAGGCCGCGCGTTTTGACGATCCTTATCCTCTTGGGCTTTGGGACTTTTAGTAGTTAGGCCCGGTAAAGCCCCCAGTTGGCGTATTTTTTTGAAACAAGGTCCTCGGTAACGTGACATAAAGCCTCCTTCCTCTTATTTATATTTCACTCTTATTGCTGAAATGGCATTTTCCAGAATAAAACGAACCTCAAACTAAACTAAATGGGAACTGAAGTGAAATTGACTCAAATGTACTATTCAAGAATAACTAGATGAAGTGGATAAAGAAATAGCTAGCTCGTTCCTTTCTATTCTCTATATAGATATAGAAAAAGAAAAAATCTCTTTCTTTCCTAGTTGGACGTTCTGATAACCTCATAGAAATGGAGGTCGTTTATCAAAAGCGGAAGCCATTTTACCAGTCTTTGCTTTCAAAAGGACATTCGCACTGATGAAAAATCAAAACAAAGAAAGAAAGCCTACTACCGGAATTGAACCGATGACCATCGCATTACAAATGCGATGCTCTACCTTCTGAGCTAAGTAGGCGGACGCGAAATTCAAAACGCCTAGGAATTCACTAAACGCGCAGAATCCTTGCTTGCTAGTAACTATTACCATACAACTTTGAAAAAATTCGGAACTATATCATACTAACTATTAATCAACACCAAGAAAATATGGATTTTCCAAAAATATGAAATCTTCTCGAACCTAACGATTCATTTGGACCTATTGAATTTCGACTTCTTTCACACAATAATAGTATATATTATTGAATAAGAAATGAATAATGCTTCCAAAATTTTGGGTTTTTGAATGCAATCGACATTGGAAATTCTTTTGATTACCCTTATCTCTTTTCTTCCCTATCATCTCTCTTGCAAGTTTGAATTCTTAACGGGAAGCCTTAGTTTTACCAACTGAGACATAACGCCACGTTCATTTGGAAAGGGGGAATTTAGGGTGGAAAAGCGACCGTCTAAGTAATGGAAATCCGCTAGAAAAGTGGTTGGACGGAGGACAGATGGATCTATAGGATGGATCCCCTTATATTGAATTGTAGAGGCAGAACTAATAAAATCATTTTCGGTTGGACCAAAAAGAAAAGATGCGAAAAGACTTTTTCCAGATAGCAATAAGTCTCAACTAAATTCAATAGTGCCGGTAGAACTAAAAGACAAGTTGAGAAGGACACCAACCTAATCTCAAAAGGGGATATGGCGAAATTGGTAGACGCTACGGACTTAATTGGATTGAGCCTTGGTAGGGAAACTTACTAAGTGATAACTTTCAAATTCAGAGAAACCCTGGAATTAACAAAAATGGGCAATCCTGAGCCAAATCCCGTTTTCTGAAAACAAGGTTCGGAAAGCGAAAATAACAAAGGATAGGTGCAGAGACTCAATGGAAGCTGTTCTAACAAATGGAGTTGATTGTCTTACGTTGGGAAAGGAATCTTTTTCGTGAAACTTCCGAAAGCGTGAAGGATACCTTCGTATTATACATAGCTGATAACCCTATATACTCTACGTAGCTAACGTATGCGTACTGAATAGAAAATATCAAATGATTAATGCGGACTCGAATTGGTATTTCTTCTAGAAAAATGGAAGAATTCTGGGAAATCGATTCAGATTGAAGAATAAAGCGACAACGAAGTCACTCCAGAGTCTGAGAAATCTTTTTAAGAATTATTGGACGAGAATAAAGATAGAGTCCCATTCTACATGTCAATCTTGGCAACAATGCAATTTATAGTAAGAGGAAAATCCGTCGATTTTAGAAATCGTGAGGGTTCAAATCCCTCTATCCCCAAAGAGGCCATTGGCGCTGCCTAATGCTTGAGTCTACCCTTTTGTTTCGATTGATTTTTGATTTGGTAGCGCTTCCCAATTCCTGCTCTTTCCGATTCACCTACGTTTTTCCCAACATCTTTGCACAAGGAATCCCCATATGACTGATTCATACTGGGGATTTTTAGTCGTCCTAAAACTTACTAAGTTTAGGACGATCCAATAAATTTTGGGCACTGGACGCTACTTTCACATATCTTTTCAATTGACATATACACAACGTTTCTAGTAAACTCAGGCTGCAGTATCGGGAATCGTCGGGATAGCTCAGCTGGTAGAGCAGAGGACTGAAAATCCTCGTGTCACCAGTTCAAATCTGGTTCCTGACACAAAATGCATTTGGCTGAGCCTCAATAAAGTTATTGCTATGAATTGAGATCAATTTTGATTAAAGTCATTACGAGGCTAGATAGTAGCCCTCTCAGGTTTTAGACAGATTTGATAGATATAGATAGGTACAGACTTTCTTAGCCAAAGTAGTTAATAACTAAGATTCTAGATTGAGGTGATTTATCCTCTCTTCAACCAAAAAAATGAATAGAAATCGAATCCGATACCCTTATCTTTTTTTATTCTACTTTTGCATTGCCTCCTACATTTCATGACTTTAGTATCCTACAGACACTAGCTAAGAGTACGTTCGTTCGCTGAGACCTAATTCTATCGAGTTCGCCAGAGATTGTTTTTCGAAAGTGTTTTATAGCATCTATTACCACTTCGGGTTTAGATGGACAATCCGGCAAATAAATATCCACGGGAATTACCTTATTCCCGCCGCGGATCAGACTATAAGTATGGGACCCCTCCTCGAATTGTACCTGCTCCCATAGCAATAACCTAGTTAGGTTCCGATAGTTGTTCGTAGAATCTCACGAAAAAGGGGGTCGTGTTCATCGTTACGCTTCCGGCGGTTAAAACGAGGTCGGCTGGGCTCGACCTAAAAGAGGAAGCCTATTTTTTGGCTTTCCCGTACGGTTTATATTTCTTTGGCTTTCCCTTATATTTCTTTCGGACTTTCGTACTCACCTTATTTTTTTGACTCGATTTCTCATTAGTAATAAAAGGTAGCAAAGATAAAATACGAGCTTGTTTGATAGCACGAGTCATTAATCGTTGTTGTTTCAAGGTCAATTTAGTGACGCGTCTAGGTAATATTTTTGCTTGCTCACTAATAAATCGACCAATTAAACTTATGTTTCTATACTCAATTCGATCCCCTGATTTAATCGGGGGCAAACGCTTACTACTAGATCGCTTGGATTTATCCATGGTTTGGTTAATTTATTTCGTTAAACCGAAAATCCTCTTTCGGTTGGCTCTAGAAAAGGAATTAGAATACATAAAAACAATAGTTTTTTTTTCAATTCAAATTATCGTCTCGCGAATTAGGATGGCATTTTTCCCTACTGGGGCGGGGTGCAAGTGCTCAGTTCGAGCTATTTCGTTATCTCCCCGTGAATTGTATGTTTAGAACAATAGCGACAGAATTTTCTCAATTCCAATCGATTAGGCATATTGTGGCGATTTTTTTGAGTCATATATCTAGAAATGCCTTTTGATGCCTTATTAACACCCTTTCGAACACAAGTAGTACATTCTAAAATAATTCTTATTCGGATATCCTTACCCTTGGCCATGAACCTCCTTTGGATTTTTTAGTTACTCAACGCTTTTCCTTTCAATTCGAAAGGAAGAAGACCGAAAAAGAGAGAAGTTGCGAACTTGAACTCCCATTATGCAAAATGTTGCTACAATCACTCTCTTCCAATAAGATCAAAAAAGTTCGAAACGCTATTTCAACCAAATCCCAGTATACCATTTCATTTAAGTATCTTGTATAATACTCTGCACTCAACCCACAATTTATAGGCTACTTTCATTCCCCGATTCGTCTATTATTCGCATTTGAATTCGAATCCCACAACCGTTGAATCCACTTTTCGTCTTTCTCTTTCCTCCCTTATTCTAAAACTAAGAAAAAATAGAGAAAAGAGAAATAGAGAACAGAAAAATAGAAGGGGAGACTTTAGGAGTGACAGATATTTCCTGAGAGTTCTAATCTTCTTTATTCCTTGCCACGTCACTAACTAGAGGGAACTGTTAACGCATCTGGGAAAAAACGATTAATCTCTATCAAGAGACCTGCTAAAGACGCGAACCATAGCGCACTTAGTACCGGTGCCACAGAAAGATAGGTTTTTAGATCTCGCATTGAAAACTCCCTTCGTTTTTTTACTATATAATGATAATACATATATGATATGATGCATAGGTAGTTAACGACCACTTTGAAGTGTACTAGAATTGTACTCCGCGAAATTTCGAATTCAAATTGACCTGTACAATGATCCCCCAACTATTTCCCTATTTTTCGTAAAAGATAAGATAAAAACGTCCTTGCGTCTTGAGCATTCCCCCCAAAAAGTCATGGAATTTTCCGACGGATTCTTTCAAATCGAGCAAAATTTGTTATGAATTGGATTGGAATGCCTATTCTATGTGAAATGAGAACACTAGGACGAAATGGCCCGAGCAATTCGATATATAGAATCGATAAACGAAAAAATGATGTGGAAAACAAGACGGGAATTCTCTACAATGACACTGTAGCCGAGTTGAAGGGATGTAGCGCAGCTTGGTAGCGCGTTTGTTTTGGGTACAAAATGTCACAGGTTCAAATCCTGTCATCCCTACCTATAACTACTCGAGAGAGCAGTAACGGAGAATTCGGTGAAATCGAGTCAAATAGGATAGCTATACTCGTTCATTTTTATGATCCTATGTATAGTCTATCCATGCTGGATTGAACTGACAAAAAGAATCCAACCCGTTTTTCCAGTCTTATCCGTTTTGCTAAGAAAGCGCTCTTAGTTCAGTTCGGTAGAACGTAGGTCTCCAAAACCTGATGTCGTAGGTTCAAATCCTACAGAGCGCGAGCGCGTTTTTCTTAGATGGAGCTAGCGTCACGAACTTGAACAGCAATGGGAATTTGACCTCCCAGATAGTAAAAGGAGGTCAATCAAAAAACGAGAGATTAATTTATCAAAAGTCCAATTGATCGCCGCGCCTGTATTGTAAATAGGCCGTTACAAATAATCCAGCTAAAGTAATAGGAATTAGACCTAAGACGATTCCAAATAACAAAACTTCAATCATTTCAAGTTGTTTGAAAGAAGAAAAAAAGAGGTAATATCTCTCCCTAAATAGTAATCGGAATTACTCTCAATCTCAATAACCACAAAGTGGCAATTGACCCGGTAAGTTATTTTAGAGTACACAGAATTGCGCAGAACGATTTCTTTTTCTGAGTTTTGCGCGGTTCCCATTTGACTTTTAAATAAGTCGTATTTTGCTCAGCCCAATATAGAAAGCTGAGGTTATAGTTAAAGCCGCAAGTAGAAAACCAAAATAACTCGTTAGAGTAGGCATGAAGGATCTCAATGAAATATGGTCTTTTTTTCATATATTTCTCAAAAAGCATTTACCTAAGTTTGCATTTGTGCCAAATCAAAAGAGGAGAGCAATCCAAATACCAATTGCAAGTTTTTGAGTCATCTAGTATTATAGACAATCCCCAAAAAACGAAAGTAACAAGCATGGATAACCTCAACCCATCCTAGGCTTGCAATCAAGGGATTGAGCAACTTTTGCATCACTACTACATGCCATTTAGAAAGGAAGACTACGAACTGATCTAACGGCAAAAACGGAAACTCTTTTTGCCGCATTACGGAATAAAATTTGAAAAGTTTTTCTATTTTTTCACTTTATCTAATCTATTTTTTATTTTGAGTAAAGCGTCATGTTAGTAAACTTCACCTAGAAATTTTGTATAGAGGTTCATTCCCATCGTATGGGGAAGAAATAGGAAACAAAGTATCAGATGATCACTGGAAAAATCAAAAGGGTATTTTGGTTCAACTCAATTCCA